GACGAGCCTAAACGGTTTTTTATTGAAGAGGATGATTTGGATGAGATTGAGGACGATAGCAACACTACGGATGATGACGATTTTGATGATATTGGCGATATCGATGCTGACTTTGGTTTTGATATGGAGCTGTGGATAACTATGATGGAAGCGCGAGCTGTATATACGGCGCCGGAAATAGAAACGGTCCCATTTAATACCACCTTTCAATTAGAATTAGTTCGATTAGAATTCGCAAAAGCAATGTCCCATTGCATAATATGGATTCCAAACATTCATGATCTGTCTGTGAATGAGTCGAATTACTTATCCCTCGGTCTATTAGAGAACTATCTCTACAGAGATTGTGAAAGAGGTTCCACTAGAAATTTTCTTGTTATTGCTTCGACTCATATTCCCAAAAAAGTGGATCCCGGTCTAATAGCTCCGAATAAATTCAATACATGCATTAAGATGCGAAGGCCTCTTATTCCACAACGGCGAAAGCACTTTTTCATTCTTTCATATAGTAGGGGATTTCACTTGGAAAAGAAAATGTTCCATACTAACGGATTCGGGTCCATAACCATGGATCCCTGTGCACGAGATCTTGTAGCACTTACCAATGAGGCCATATCAATTAGTCTTGCACAGAAGAAATCAATTATAGACACTAATACAATTAGATCAGCTCTTCATAGACAATTTTGGGAGTTTCGATACCGGGTAAGATCGGTTAGGGATCATGGGATCATTTTCTATCAGATAGGAAGGGCTGTTGCACAAAATGTACTTCTAAGTAATTGCCTAAGTAATTGCCCCATAGATCCTATATCTATCTTTCTAAAGACAAACTTCAGTGCGGTAGGGGATTCTTATTTGTCCAAATGGTACTTCGAACTTGGAATGAGCATGAAGAGATTAACGATACTTCTTTATCTTTTGAGTTGTTCTGCCGGATCGGTCGCTCAAGATATTTGGTCTCCACTCGGACCCGATGATCCAAATGCAAATGGGCTCGCCGCTTCTTATAAATTCGCTGAGGATGATTCTGATCTAGTTAACGGCCTATTAGAAGTAGAAGTCGCTCTGGTGGGATCCTCACGGACAGAAAAAGATTGCAGTCAGTTTGATAATGATCGAGTGACATTGCTTCTTCGGTCCGAACCAAGGAATCCGTTATATATGATGCAAAATGGATCTTGTTCTATCATTGATCAGAAATTTCTCTATGAAAAAGAAGGCGAATCGGGGTTTGAAGAAAAAGGCGAATGGGAGTTTGAAGAAGATGGCGAATCGGGGTTTGGAGAAGAGGAAGGAGAAGGATCCCCCCTCCTATCCGGGAGGGGGGGGAGTTCATTCCATAACATAATTGGGGCTCCTAGAATATGGTACCCTTATGACAATCTATTTGATTTTATCGAAAGGACCGATGAATTGGAATTTCCCTATTGGGCCAAGTCATTTCGGGACAGGTGGCCTCGTGAACAGGAGCCTGAACTGGATTATTTTGAGCTCTTCCAAATCATGCTGGCCCGTGCACGAGGTGAAGATCCCGAAGAACAAGATAAGGGGGATGAGGATGAGAATGATTCGGAGTTCTTGCAGAGTGGAACCATGCAGTACGGGGTACGAAATAGATTTTCCAAAGAACAAGGCTTTTTTCGAATAAGCCAATTCATTTGGAGCCCTCCAGAGCCATTCTTTTTACTATTCCAAGATCCGCCCTCTGTGTTTTCACGTCGAGAATTCTTTGCAGATGAAGAGATGTCAGAGTCAGAGTCAGAGTCAGAGAGGCCTCCTTCTCCCCCAAAATCTCTCACATCTATCTCTGCACCCTGGTTCGTCAGGGATCAGGCGCAATTCGAATTGTTGATTCATAGCCAGAGACGTCTTAAAACCATTAGAACCAATAGTTCATTATTTAATGGATCTTTCCGTTCTAATACTCCATCCGAGAGTTATCAGTATTTATCAAATCTGTTCCTATCTAACGGAACGCTATTGGATCAAATGATAAAGGCATTGTGGAGAAAGAGATGGATTTTACCGGAAGAAATGAAACATGTGATTCGTGTAAGTATAATAGGAGAAGGATTCCCCATTCCTTAGCCGGAAAGATATGTGGCCATGAAAGAGGGATTAAGTGGAACAGAATTGACCGGGTGGCAGAGTCGTGGAAAGACTTGTTTATTCCATATTTTGGACCTTAGCTCCATGGTGCTACTGCTGAAACATGGAAGAATTGAAATCTTAGATCAAAACACTCTGTATGGATGGTATGAACTGCCTAAACAAGAATTCTTGAACGGCGAACAACCAGAGCAGAGCCTCTTATTCACTACATCAAACAATTTCCATTAATGAAACATGTAAATCCATTGGAAAATAAAAAGACGCATGTCCGATGAAATGGTTGTTGCTATCTGCTCCAATAACGAAGCATTGGTTTAACTGAATAACTAAATAAAATAGATAGACTTTTCTCTTCGTCTCAGGTCGATGGATCTTCTCAATTGGA